CGGGAATCGAACCCGCATCGTTAGCTTGGAAGGCTAGGGGTTATAGTCGACGCCAATTCAATTCAACATTTTTAACGTCTCTAATTCAAAACCGAACATGAAACTTTGGTTTCATTCGGCTCCTTTATGGAAGATGTATAAATTCCTAGATCTAAAGATCTAAAAGATGTGAATGCAAATTCTACCCATAACATCTATGTTAGCTTTTTTGTCTGAATACATTGAATTCAAAAAGACTTGCTTTCTGGATGATCCCGCTAGAATAAGATAATTGTAACAATCTTTCTAGTTCCTTCGTTCTTTATTTCTATTTCAAAAAATCCTTAGGAAAAGTACTTTGTTCCCACCGAGCTAAAACAATATGTCGATGTCTCTAGTAAATCAAAGTCATCATTTAATAGCTATTTTGCTTCAATTTCTTCTCTATCAACTCAAAATGGAAGATTTAGTTACGGTTAGAAATCCACTTTTCTATCTTCAGCCATGGATCTTTATTCATAATTTGTGAATTGGATTAATACTTCCAATTAAATAATTATGTTTCGCAATTTTAGAATCCAATTTTCAATTTACAATTGACCTTTGGATACAAATCACGAGAATTTCTATTTTTCCTCGAATCAGTCATTGAGAGGTAAAGGATTAAATCCTTTTAAGAAAAAAAGTTTTTAATCGGAATATAAATTAAACCGAGGGACCCCTTAACTATTAAGGGGATTAATAGAACGAATCACACTTTTACCACTAAACTATACCCGCTACAATGTGATTATTGTATACAAATCGATCTTTTGTCGAACAGAGGCATTTGGCGTAATCAAAATAGGATCCTAAATGAATCATGAAAATTAGAGTGTGAACTTTCTTTTTGTGTTTGTGGGATTCAATTAGGAAAAGATTAAATAACTAAAATTAAATAAGAATTTCTTTTTTTTACTAAAGTCATTTTGATAGAGACGATTCACTAAAAGCACCAAAATCATAACATAAAAATGCGTTGTGTAAGAGTCCAGAGTTTATTTTGTTTATTCTATATCTCTTTGTTATTACAAAAAAAATATAAAACACAGTAGTTAAAGTAAAAAAAAAAAACGAATAAAATAATAAGAAATCACACTTTCGAGTTGTTTTAATTTACTAACAAGTCTTTCTGTTTTCAAACCCGATAAAGGGTTTTCTCTATTATTCGTTGGAACAAAAAAAGGGCTTGGCAAAGGGCCCTGACTAGGTCAATACCTAGCCGGGCCGGGCGTGGGAGTAAAAGAAAAGTGCCTTTTCGATCAAAATGAAAACAATTGGATCTTTTTAGCTCTTATTTTATTTTAGCTCTTACTTTATCTAAATGGAATTACTGATAAAAGTTATACATATCTAATCTATATAATAAAAAGATAGAAAGAAAGCCTTTTTTAATCCTTACTTTATGTGTAATGTAACATAGTATTTTTTTTTTTCAATTGGGAGAGATGGCTGAGTGGACGAAAGCGGTGGATTGCTAATCCGTTGTACAAGTTATTTGTACCGAGGGTTCGAATCCCTCTCTTTCCGCCTCCCTCGATGACTTGATATTTTAATTTCATTGATCTTTCAAAATTTTCAAATCATTTTTCATTTTATTCTTCACGTCCAGGATTACGCCCCGGATCATTAGATAGGAATCCAAAGATGAAGAGAGAAACAAAGAATATCACTACTGTATAAACGAAAAGTTTGAGAGTAAGCATTACACAATCTCCAAGATCATTTTTTTTTTGAAAAGGGGGAATAGATCGTCTGTTTTTATACCACATACCCTAATTCTATTTTGACATCACGAAATGAATGAGGCGCTTTCTAGAAATAGAAAAACTTTTGAATTTATGAAAATTCTTTTGTCATATAGAGTCTTTCATTACTCAAATTGCATTTCATACCCAAAATTATATATTCTCGAAGATTCGGATACTAATAGGATTAGTGTCTTTCATTGGAAAACAAAATGGGATCTGAATGGGGTGATTTAGATTTTTCGCGTCTAGTCAAGAGTTTCTTTGAATTGAGGGTTCATTCTTGTGAGACTTATTTGATCCAATTGATAAAATCTTCGAAATAAATCCTGCATTTTCTAGGATAATATTAAAGATCTCAGCGAAAACTTACAGCAGCTTGCCAAACAAAGGCTAAGAGAAAAAAAAACAGAGGTATGACTGGCATAACATCTACAATCGGATTCAAAAAAGCATAGGCCTCCGGCAATTTGGCGAAGACAAAATGACTCGAATAAAGAGCCGAATTAATACAGGTCAAACTAAAGATATTAAGCATAACAGGCATTTTGTTCTTGGAGATAATTTTATTTTGATTGAGTTATTGATATGAAGTCAAAAGGAAGAAAGTAAGGTAGAAAAAATTCTTCTTTGTCTTTGAATTCACCCAATCAAAAACCCTCCCACTCTCAAATAGAATAGAAGAAATTCGACTTTCATACAATATCTTAATTGAATTATATGTAATGATCAAT